AATGATAAATAGATACGAATAGAGCGGGAAAGGGGGTAAAGAGTAGAGAAAGGTTAGCCAAAGTTATATACAAATCACTACCCCCTCCTTTTTTGTATTTCCTTAATTGAATTTCGTTTGATTTGGGTGAAGTTCCTTTAAAACCCCCACCTTTTTTAAAATATCCTGAACAGTTCCTGTAGGTTGAGCCCCCTTTTCAAGAAAATAGAGAATAGCAGGAACATTTAAATAAGTTTGATTCTTTATTGGATCATAAAAACCTACTTTCTGAAGATCTTTTCCTTCTCTTCGAGACCGAACATCAATTGCAACGATTCGATAGACGACTCATTGAGATAGATGTAGATGAACAATACACCCCCCCTAGAAACGTATAGGAAGTTTTCTCCTCGTACGGCTCGAGAAAAAAGAATTGGATTTGAAGTTTTATCTATGGAATTCGAATAAATGACATAAATGACAAAAAGCTCCATAAAATGATCAAATCAATTAGACTATGGTTTAAGTGTCTTTTTTTTTTTCTTCTTCGTTCCTGAAAATGAAAAACGTACTCATAACTCAAGTTAGATAAGTCTCAAATAATTCAAAAGAGAATCCGTTAGGTAATTTCATTTATTGAGTGGTCTTTACCCCTTTTTGTTTGTCTCCGTTAACATCTATTTAGATTCTTAAGTCTGGCCCAGTTAGTGAGACGATTAAAACGGTGTTTACTTGTTCTGGGATCCTTTATCTTTGTTTTAAATCATTAGGTTTAGGCATTACTTCGGTGCTTCTTAATCCTTTCAAAATGGCAGCAACATACCCCTTTTTGTGATTTCCTTCTATCAAAGAATCCTACGGATGATTGATTCCCGCGTGATACACTTTGGATCGAAAGGGTTTGATTTATTCCAACAAATTTTCCTTTTGAATTGGAAACTTGCTCGAATGGGATCCTCTATATCGAAGATATATTCACGAAGTTGTTCCAATTTATTGATTTGCATTAACCCTAGATTCTAGTCCTGAGAAATGAATTAATACTTTCTACTCGAGCTCCATCGTGAACTATTTAGATTACCAACTGATGTCGAGCCAAGAGCACCTTCATTCCTATAGAAATCGAAAATGGTGGATATAAGAAAGGATCCACAATGGATCATGTCCTTCAAGTCGCACGTTGCTTTCTACCACATCGTTTCAAACGAAGTTTTACCATAACATTCCTTTAATTTGGAACCAGTATGGAATTGATTCAATTGTGGAATCATGAATAGTCATTGGTTTGTAGACATCGGAATCTATACCCCTTTCTTCTATAATATATAGAATCTCTATTCTATATCTAGCTATAGTATAGATCAGTAAAGAGTTTTCTGAAGAAGTTTTAGCAAGTCCTCTTAATTAATTATTAATTAAAAATTCAAAAGAATTAAATAATTAATTATATAGATTAAATAGGTGAAATTTTGCAATTTGAAATTTTCCAATGGAAGGCCTTTTTCACAAAAATCGAATAGAAGGATACATACATATACGCCAAACTTTCCTCATTTTATATGTATTTTCTTTAAGCTGTGGAGTTCAGCAAGATTTTGTTAATCTAATCTTGCCATAATAGAATAGAAAGTGAATAAAAGATAATAAAAGATATAAAACACTCCCCTCTCAAGTGTTACATAAATTGAAATTTACAATTATTCATTAAGGCCAAACGCGAAATACTAAAAAAGGAGATTCAAAGAAAATACATTGGGTAGATATAGAACTACATATATAAATGTTTTACTAAATAACCACCTTCCCGAAACAAGACGGGGTTGGGCATAAGACTTTCCCCCGTTCAACTAAATCTTTATTCTAACATAATGAATATGTTCTGGGACGGAAGGATTCGAACCTCCGAATGGCGGGACCAAAACCCGTTGCCTTACCACTTGGCCACGCCCCATTTTGATTTCTATTTGACACTACTAAAGTATAATATTGGTATTCCTTGTTTGTCAACTCCAATCTAATCTATTCTAGAGATATTTAGATTGTTATACTAGGATTTTAATACGTGTCGATATAGAATTAAACTGAATTTATTGATCATTAGATATAATTCAATTAAGATATTGTATGAAAGTATGATTTCTTCTATTCTCTTTTGAGAATTGGAGGATTTTTGATTGGGTGGGGTCAAAAGAAAAGAAGGATTTTTTGTCTACCTTAATTTTTCCCTTCTTTCCTTCCTTATATCAATAACTCATCAAAATGCAATTATCTCCAAGAACAAAATGTCTGTTATGCTTAATATCTTTAATTTGATCTGTATCTGTCTTAATTCTGCCTTTTATTCAAGTAGTTTTTTCTTCGGAAAATTGCCCGAGGCCTATGCTTTTTTGAACCCAATTGTAGATGTTATGCCAGTCATACCTGTGTTCTTTTTTCTCTTAGCTTTTGTTTGGCAAGCTGCTGTAAGTTTTCGATGAGATCCTTAATTGAAATTATTTAAATTTAAAAATTTCCTAGAAAG